AATAAATCTCGGAAAGGATGGATCTTATAAGTTTGAACCCACTCGTAGTTAAGATCGTGGGGAGATATTTTTTGTAAATATTGCACTCGTAGTAATAAATATTATCTTTTTATCTTTAATATCTCCCTCGAAAATGATCACAGAAATCAGATCTTTTTTTTTTTAAGGTTATCTTGATCCTACGTTTATTAACATATTTTTTTTTGCTTCGAAAACGAAAAAGACTCCAGTTTTCTTTCTTTCCGGATGGTAAAGATTTCTTAGAACATGGATTTGATTAACACTCCATGTTTGAATTGACACTGAGATACGGATGCAAGTTCTTAACTTTTGAATCAGATCGATTCATATATGATGAATAAAATCTCCAAAGAATTTCTAAAAAGTCCGTGATCGAGGAACTTTCTCTATAGCTATAGAATTTTGGATCGGCTGTAATTGGATCAAAATTTCTTGGTGGCGAGATGAAAGATCTTAAGGATTCCAGATTGGATTTCTTTGGATAAAGAGTCCTTGGAAAAACAAAAGATCCGTAAAACTTATTATAAATTTTTCGATAGAATTTAGATAATTTATACATAAAAGACTTGTACAAATTATCTCTTGTGTTACCCCTTTGTGGAAAATCCTGATCGTGAGGTATTTGTGTGTCAGAGATTCGCAGAGAAAGAGTCAAAAAAAATTGTTTTTTTTTTACCGACGTACAAAGAAGAAATTATTTTGTTGCGAATAAACAATATAATTCTTTTCAATTGGCTGGAATTTTCTACTTCAATGAGATTCGATCTTGTTAAATCATATTCAATATTGCATAAGATATTTTTTCCTTTCCTAATAAACCGATTTCCCAACCACACATTGTCGAACCAAAAATTCGATTCGTGCGGATTCTTCCCCCAACTAACCATCGGATGGATCATGTATACACAACAATAGAAATTCAAGATCTTTGTTATTTCTATCTTTGAATGAGATTTGAATTCCAGCTACGGTTTCATTACAAATCAAGTCCCTATTTTTTATGATCAGGTTTCTCGACCACCAGGAACTCCGAATGATACAGATATACTTTTTCTTTCTTGGAAGAACACAATGAATTTCTTCTCCATCCATAAAAAAACTCCCAGAAAAGGTTTTTCCTTTTGGAAGCGAAACAACCAAGTTATTGGAAGAACAAAAAGATTCTTCCCTGCATTCAACCGAACTAAGAAGCCCCCTCAAATCGAGATTTTTTCTTTCTATTAGATTTTGATTGTGGACACGATAGAGAAAGACTCCTGCTAGAACAAAAATCAAAGTCTTTAAAAAATTCTTTACGACAGCCTGCATTTGGCCGAAATCAATGAGAGTTTTCATGATCCTCCATATTTTTCTTATTTATTTTATATATATACGATAAAAATGAAAAATATTTTCTTTTTATTCGTATTGTATTTATTAAGTAATTTTTTCTCGTATTAACGAATTTTTTATCATAAACGAAATTTTTCTAGTATTGTATTAACGAATTAGCTATTTTAGAAACCTAAAGGTTTGCACTCATTAGAAGATCAGAACAGACAGATAAAAAAGCTGATTCCATTTTATTGCTGCAATGATTAATTGCATATTAATCTCGATTCTGGAAGTAACTATAATAAAAAGAAAATATAAGGCGGCTTTTACTTTTAATATCCATTTTTCGAATTGAATTCAAAAAAAAGTGAAGGAATCACAATCCTTTCAATTCTAAGATATATCTCTGTTCTGTCTTTTTTCATTCATATATTTGATATCAAGAAAAGATTAAGTAATACAAATCGTATCAATTAAGACATATATCATTTTTTTTTCATATTGAAATTTGAGAAATTTGACTTCGTGCTCCGAATGAATGATGGTTTACTCAATACAATATCTCTTCGGCGAAACAGCGGATATCTTGATCGGGGAAGAGAACGGGTCAATCTCATATGACCCAATATGTTTGACAAGTCACACTATATGTCAAGCCAAGCTTTTCGGTTCCAGGACGGCGAAAAGATACTTTTGGTATTCCTATACTCAAAAATTTCAACCAAAAAATGCATATCCTTTATTCACTTAAATAAGGAAAGGTGAAAATCCATGATTTCTTGTCTTCATTCCTTTTTCTTCTATTTGATACATCGATTTTGATACACCGATTTCTTCTCTTTGATTTTGATACATGGAAGGGTTTTTTGATAGAGTAAGACAGAATGGATTCAAAAAAACTGTAACGAAAGGATTGATCATTCGAATAAGTATCCATTTATTCTCCAATAATGCAATCTTCCCCTTGCGTATTGGTACTTATCGGGTATAGAATAGATCTGCTTCTCTTTGTTCTTACGAACAGAGTTGTTCCCTTATTTTTCTTTTCAATGAGATGAAATAAAAATGAACCACAGAATCTACTAAAAAAAAGTTTAGGTACACAATATATCGTCTTCTTAGTTTAATACGTACGAGAAAATCAAGTTTCTATTTCTCTTTGATAAAGGGGTATTTCCATGGGTTTACCTTGGTATCGTGTTCATACTGTCGTATTGAATGATCCCGGTCGACTGCTTTCTGTTTCTATAATGCACACAGCTCTAGTTGCTGGTTGGGCCGGTTCGATGGCTTTATACGAATTAGCTCCTCTGACCCCGTTCTTGATCCAATGTGGAGATTATGATCAGAAATATTATTTCATTAATTGCATCCATGGCTGAATGGTTAAAGCGCCCAACTCATAATTGGCAAATTCGTAGGTTCAATTCCTACTGGATGCACCCTAATAGGAAGGGTCAAAAAGTCTATCGGAATTGGCTCAATGGGATCTTCCATAACGAATTAATTGGTATAGTATATTCATACCCTAACATAGGAAGAGTAAGAACTAGAATTCTGATCGATACTAAAACTCATAGGGAAGAAAATGGATTTATGGATGGAATCAAATATGCAGTAGTTAGAGGAAAAAGTCTTCGCTTATTGGGGAAGAATGAATCTTTAATGAAATACCAAAATCCAGAGGATGTATTTGCGCGATAGGCTCATTTATGGACTTATTGTGAAAATTGTGAGACATCCATTTACAAAAAATATGCACAAAAAAACAAATCTATTTGTCAACATGGTGCATTTCATTTACCAATGGAGAGTTTAGATCGAATCGAATCTTTGATTGATTGATTCGGGTACTTGGGATCCTACGGATGAGAATATAGTTTCTATTGATCCCTATGAGATTCTTAGAAAAAAGAAAGAGAAGAATACATAGAGGAATAGATTTCTATATATAGAAATATATATATATATTATATATATATATATATATATTTTTTTTAATAAAGGAGAAATTCTCCTAAGATACCGAGAGGAAGGAGAAGTAGATAACCATTTGTTCAACAATGACAAATTATTACACGAGGAAGAACTTGAAGACCTTGTATACATACTTCTAATGTCGAATCAGGATCAACAAAGAAAGAAATCAAGGATTGAGTCGAACTAAGGTAATAGCTATGAATAGTCATCTTCTACCCCGAAAGGGCTAGAAGAATGGCACCTATTATGGGACATACAATGCATTACAGGCGTATGATCATTACGCTTCGACCGGGTTATTCTATTCCACCTCTTCTAGAGATTCTTTATTCTATTCCACCTCTTCTAGAGAAAAGAACTTAAAGAAAAATACTTAATAACACGGCGATACATTTATACAAAACTTCTAGTCGGAGCACACGCAATGGAGCCGTAGAAAGTCAAATGAAATCCAATCCACGAAATAATTTGATCTATGGACGACATCGTTGTAGTAAAGGTCGTAATGCCAGAGGAATTATTACCGTAAGGCATAGAGGGGGGGGTCATAAGCGTCTATACCGTAAAATCGATTTTCGACGGAATCAAAAAGACATATCTGGTAGAATCGTAACCATAGAATACGACCCTAATCGAAATACATACATTTGTCTTATACACTACGAGGATGGTGAGAAGAGATATATTTTACATCCCAGAGGAGCTATAATTGGAGATACCATTTTTTCTGGTAAAGGAGTTCCTATATCAATGGGAAATGCCCTACCTTTGAGTGCGGTTTGAACTATTGATTTACGTAATTGGAAGTAACCAATTAGGTTTACGACAAAACCTAGAAATCGATCACTAATCCATTTGGAGTACCTCTATGGAATAGACCTCAACAGAAAACTGTTGAGTAAGGGCAGCAAGTGATTGAGTTCAGTAGTTTCTCATAGAAAATTATTGACTCTAGAGATATGGTAATATGGAGAAAATTGTTTGAAGCACGCACAGAACTGGAAGCGCCCCTTCTTTCAAAGAGAGGAGGACGGGTTATTCACATTTCATTTGATGGTCAGAGGCGAATTGAAAGCTAAGCAGTGGTAATGAAGATCCCCCGAAGAGATGTCTCCTACGTTACCCGTAATATGTGTAAGTATCGACGTAATTTGATAGAGTCATTCGGTCTGAATGCTACATGAAAAACATAAGCCAGATGACGGAACGGAGAGACCTAGGATGTAGAAGATGATAATATGAATGATTCGGGAGATTAGGATTCCTAAATATCCACTCATGTGATACTTCATTATACGATGAAAAGATCTATTTTTTTCTATATCATCATATACATCTAGAAAGCCGTATGCTTTGGAAGAAGCTTGTACAGTTTGGGAAGGGGTTTTTTTGATAAAAAAGAAGAATCTACTTCAACCGATATGCCTTTAGGCACGTCCATACACAACATAGAATTCACACATGGAAAAGGCGGACAATTAGCTAGAGCAGCAGGTGCTGTAGCGAAACTGATTGCAAAAGAGGGTAAATCGGCCACATTAAGATTACCATCTGGGGAGGTTCGTTTGATATCCCAAAACTGCTTAGCAACAGTCGGACAAGTGGGTAATCTTGGGGTGAACCGAAAAAGTTTGGGTAGAGCTGGATCGAAGTGTTGGCTAGGTAAGCGTCCTGTAGTAAGAGGAGTAGTTATGAACCCTGTGGACCATCCACACGGGGGCGGTGAAGGAAGAGCCCCAATTGGTAGAAAAAAACCCGCAACTCCTTGGGGTTATCCTGCGCTTGGAAGAAGAACTAGGAAAAGGAGAAAATATAGTGATAGTTTGATTCTTCGTCGCCGTAAATAGGAATATTCAAAATCGAATTTTTGGAATTCGAAATAATGTGATGGGCGAACGACGGGAATTGAACCCGCGCATGGTGGATCCACAATCCACTGCCTTGATCCACTTGGCTACATCCGCCCCTTATCTAGCTAAAGAAAGGATTTTCTCTTTTTTCCATTCATCATTATTGTTTTTATTCTGACCTCGATACTTAGATCGAGATATTGGACATAGAATGCCAATCTTTACTATGCAAAAAAAGGAGTAATCAACTGTGATAGGTCAAAACAAAAGATTTGTAGCAAAGAAAAAGAAAAGATATGTAGCAAAGAAAAAGAAAAGATATGTAGCTAAGCATTTATCGGAAAAAACGGAAAAAATAAAAATGGGGCAGGAGAACGAAATCATAAGAACTTGGTCTCGGGCATCTACTATTACACCCTCCATGGTTGGCCGTACAATCGCTATTCATAATGGAAAGGAACATATACCTGTTTATATAACAGAATCTATGATAGGTTACAAATTGGGAGAATTCGTGCCTACCCGTTTTTGGGGGATAGATGCAATAAATGATAACGATAATAAATCTGTAATGAAGAATCAAAAAAAATAGGGATCAAACATAAGGAGAAAGAATCTTATGAAAAATTTTAAAAAGCTAGCGGATAACCCTATGAAAAAGAACTCAAGTTCAAGTAAAGGAGTCCAAGTTTTAGCTCAACATATAGGTATTTCTGTTTCCAAAGCGCGAAGAGTAATTGATCAGATTCGCGGACGTTCCTATGAAGAAACAATTATGATACTAAGTTTCATGCCTTATCAAGCATCTTATCCCATTTTCAAATTAGTTTATTCTGCAGCAAAAAATGCTAATCATAATATGGGTTTAAACGAAGCTGATTTATTCATTAGTAAAGCCGAAGTCAATAGAAGTACTATTAGAAAAAAGGCAAGACCCCGTGCTCAAGGACATAGTTATCCAATAAAAAGAAGCACATGTCTTATAAAAGTCGTACTCAAGGAAAAACCGAAATCTTTATTAAATCAATCTAAAATTTAGATTCCTTTTCATTTAAAAAGATATGGATGAAAAAAAGAAAATAGAGAATTATGGGACAAAAAACAAATCCACTTTGTTTCAGACTTGGTACAACCCATAGTCATCATTCTGTTTGGTTTGAAGAACCAAAAAATTATTCTACGAGTATACAAGAAGATCAAAAAATACGAAATTTTTTCAAGAATTATGTACAATATAGAATCAAAAAAGGTTTACAAATTGGTACCAAGAAATATTTAGAAAAATTAAAAAAAATAGAGCAAAAGAATAAAAAACAAAAAAGTAAAAAAAAGAGAATATCTTTACCTCCCTTACCTCCCTTAGGCTTTGAAGGAATTATACGTATAGAAATTGAAAAACAAGGATTTAGAACACAAAAAACATTTATACGAGTCATCATCTATAGCGGATTCGTACCAAAATTCTTATTAAAAGGGAAATGTTTGGCAAAATTCAAGAAAAATGTAAAAAAACAAGAATTCTTTTCTATATACCCCAGATTAATTCGTATTCAACTCAAAAGAGCTGAACAATTATATAGCCAACCTAATCTTCTTGCAGAATTTATAACCTTACAATTAAAAAATAGAGTCCCCTTTAGAAAGACAATGCAACAAGCTATTGATTTAGCTAAAGAAACAGATACAAAAGGAATAAAACTTCAACTCGCAGGCCGTATCGACGGAAAAGAGATCGCACGTAAAGAAGGTAAAAGAAAGGGTAAACTTCCCCTACAAATAATTTGTGCCAAAATAGATTATTGTTCTCATACAATTCAAACTATCAATGGAGTTTTAGGCTTAAAAATTTGGATATTTAGAAAGTAGAGCAAAGTAGAAAAAAATGACTTTGTCTTTCTATATTTATAGCAACTAGAACTATTTTTTTAAAACGCATAAGCCGACCCAGTTTACGAATTTATTCGAAATATCAACGAATTCCTAAGATTCTAGGTGGAATAGGAATTGTAATTCTGTCTACTTCTCAGGGTATAATGACAGATCGAGAAGCTCGACTTCAAAGAATTGGAGGAGAGATTTTGTGTTATATATGGTAATCCTCAAAAAAATAGACAAAAAAGCTGTCAATAAAAAAAAATAATAATAATTTTGTATTTTAGAAATAATTATAATTATTTTTACGTTATTTAGCAGTTAAGTCTATTAATCCATATAATCGAGGAAAAAGATATGAAAGAGAAAAGAAAAACCAACATAGATATCAATAAAAAAGAGCAATTTCTTTATGAAGGAATAATTGTGGAACCGATCAAAGATATCTTTTTTTTTATCTTAAAAATCAAACCGTTGTGAGTTATCTAAATGAAAGAGAGCAATTTCTTTCTAAAGGACTTGTAACCCATCAAAGATATCATGTTCCACGTACGTCTGCATCATAATAGTCAAATCGTTGTGGGTTTTCGATCTTTCAATATGCGCCGTAATCGTATACGTGTGTTACTAGGGGATAGAGTCAAGATACAAATAAGTGAATTTGATTCACAAAGAGGGAAAATTTCTTATCGATTTCCCCAAGATAGAAAAAAAAAAGACAAATTCTTTGATTGATTCTATTAGAGAAAAACGAGGAATTCGAATTAGTTAGGGTTAAATCAAAATTGAATTGACTCTTTTAGTATAATTGCTATGCTTAGTGTGTGATTCGTTAGTTTTTTTTTCTTTCAAAGTTAGAATTGAAAAAATCAACTAATCCTTACTAAAAACTTATTTCATAATAAAAAAAAACTAAAAACCAACCTATTGCTTCGTATTATCAAGATCCTAAGAAACAGTCACTATATGAATAAATCATATATTTGTAGCAACTGAAATCTCATCTTTTTTCTCTAATTCATAGAGAAAAAAGAGGATTATCCAGTGTTTAGTAAAAAAAAAAAGGATTTTTAGAAAAGGAGGGGTGATAGAAAGAAAGAACAAGATATCAATGCTATATGATCCCAATATGTATGGTCTATAAATCATGTGATAAAAGAAAAAGCAGTGTCACAAAGCATCAATAATCAAATATTCAATTCAAAAATACATAAAAAAGAGAAATTTTAATAAAAAAGAATAAAGAGTCCTGAGTTAAGAAAACTAAGGAAATTGACTCAACAACAAATTTTGTTGGAAGCTCCATTGCAGAGTTTAGACCTAACCATGAATAGAGAAGCTATGGGAACGACAGAACCTGTGACTATGTAGAATTCTATTCAAAAAAATTCTAAAAATTCATTAGGTGGGATGGCGGAACAAACTAAGAAAAAATTGAATTATTTATTCTGAAAGTCATGAATTGAACCTACGAATGAAAGAAAAAAATGAAAAAGAAAACAGTAAATATTCGCCCGCGGAATACCTAATTTATTTACGAAAAATAATTTTGACATTATTCAATAGAAATCAGGAAAGAAAAGATTCTTTATAAAAGAAAGAAGCATCATATTCTCTATTCAAATTTCAATATGCACAAAAGAACACACATCTCTGCCTTAATTTATCCTATATAGAAATAGATTAATTCCTTTTTTTTTTTTTTTTTGAAAAAATCGAATTTC